GAGAGATCAAAAGAAGAACAGATGGTTTATTTATCCCCGAGTAGAGATGAATACTATATGGTGGCGGCGGGAAATTCTTTGGCGTTGACTCGGGGTATTCAGGAAGAAGAAGTTGGTCCAGCTCGATACCGTCAAGAATTCTTGACTATTGCATGGGAACAGATTCATCTTCGAAATATTTATCCCTTCCAATATTTTTCTATTGGAGCTTCTCTCATTCCTTTTATCGAGCATAATGATGCGAATCGGGCTTTAATGAGTTCTAATATGCAGCGTCAAGCAGTTCCGCTTTCTCAGTCCGAAAAGTGTATTGTTGGAACCGGCTTGGAACGCCAAGCGGCTCTCGATTCAGGGGGTTCGGCTATAGCCGAACGCGAGGGAAAGATCATTTATACCGATGCTGAAAAGATCGTTTTATCAGGTAATGGGGACACTATAAGCATTCCGTTGGTTATGTATCAGCGTTCCAACAAGAATACTTGGATGCATCAAAAACCTCAGGTTCATCGGGGTAAATGCCTGAAAAAGGGGCAAATTTTGGCGGATGGTGCGGCTACGGTTGGTGGCGAACTCGCTTTGGGGAAAAATGTATCAGTAGCTTATATGCCATGGGAGGGTTACAATTCTGAAGATGCCGTACTCATTAGCGAACGTCTAGTCTATGACGATATTTATACTTCTTTTCATATCCGGAAATATGAAATTCAGACTCATGTGACAAGCCAAGGACCTGAAAGAATCACTAATGAAATACCTCATTTAGAGCCTTATTTACTCCGCAATTTAGACAGAAATGGAATTGTGATGCTGGGATCTTGGGTAGAAACTGGTGATGTTTTAGTAGGTAAATTAACGCCTCAGACAGCGAAAGAATCATCCTATGCTCCAGAAGATAGATTATTACGAGCCATACTTGGCATTCAGGTATCCACTGCAAAAGAAACTTGTCTAAAGTTGCCTATAGGCGGAAGAGGTCGAGTTATTGATGTCAGGTGGGGCCAGAAAAAGGGGGGTTCCATTTATAATCCAGAAATGATTCGTGTATATATCTCACAGAAACGTAAAATCAAAGTGGGCGATAAAGTAGCTGGAAGACATGGGAATAAAGGTATCATTTCAAAAATTTTGCCTAGACAGGATATGCCTTATTTGCAAAATGGAACACCTGTTGATATGGTATTCAATCCATTAGGAGTACCTTCGCGAATGAATGTGGGACAGATGTTTGAATGCTCGCTCGGGTTAGCGGGAGACCTGCTGGGCAGACATTATAGAATAACACCCTTTGATGAGAGATACGAGCAAGAGGCTTCGAGAAAACTAGTGTTTTCTGAATTATATGAAGCCAGTAAGCAAACAGCAAATCCATGGGTATTTGAACCCGAGTATCCTGGAAAGAGCAGAATATTTGATGGAAGAACAGGAGATCCTTTTGAACAACCTGTTATAATAGGAAAGTCCTATATGTTAAAATTAATTCATCAAGTTGATGATAAAATCCACGGACGTTCCAGTGGTCATTATGCACTTGTTACACAACAACCCCTTAGGGGAAGGGCTAAGCAAGGTGGACAACGAGTAGGAGAAATGGAAGTTTGGGCTCTAGAGGGATTTGGTGTTGCTCATATTTTACAAGAGATGCTCACTTATAAATCCGATCATATTAGAGCTCGTCAGGAAGTACTTGGTACCACGATCGTTGGGGGAACAATACCTAATCCTGAGGGTGCGCCAGAATCCTTTCGATTGCTCGTTCGCGAACTACGATCTTTATCTCTGGAACTGAATCATTTCCTTGTATCTGAGAAAAACTTCCAGATTAATAGGAAGGAAGTTTGATCGGAATGAATCAGAATTTTTCTTCTATGATCGATCAGTATAAACATCAACAACTTCGAATTGGATTAGTTTCTCCTAAACAAATACGTGCTTGGGCCAACAAAATCCTACCGAATGGAGAGATAGTTGGAGAGGTGACAAAACCCTATACTTTTCATTACAAAACCAATAAACCGGAAAAAGATGGGTTGTTTTGTGAAAGAATTTTTGGACCTATAAAAAGTGGAATTTGTGCTTGTGGAAATTATCGAGTGATCGGGGGTGAAAAAGAAGAACCGAAATTTTGCGAACAATGCGGAGTCGAATCTGTGGATTCTCGGATCCGAAGATATCAAATGGGATACATCAAACTAGCATGCCCGGTGACTCATGTGTGGTATTTGAAACGTCTTCCTAGTTATATCGCGAATCTTTCAGATAAACCTCTTAAGGAATTAGAAGGCCTGGTATACTGCGATGTGTGATTTGATCGAAATTACGATTTTACAGATTCAGAATGAAAAACTGTCATCCTATTTAATCCGATTGGGATGCCTCTAGCTCTGACATGTCTATTGGTAAGAATAACATGAAGCTCAGAATTTTGGGTGTGGGTGTATTCAATACCTCCAAATGAAAGAGGAATTAATCCATGCCAAATGAAAGAGGAATTAATCCATGG